TACATATTGATAGATAGAACTGCTATTTATTTGCTGAATAGATAGATCGATTGAAAAAATCATGACTATACTTAACAATAGAACACTATGAAAAGCCCACACACGACGAAGATTTTTTGTTGCCGTCGGAAAAAGAAGAAGCCCCACTCCTATTAACATAGGAACTGGAAGTGGAACGAAAGGTATGATCCACGCATATTGATATATATGTTCCATAAAAAAAGTTTTTTATTCTTAATTAATTGTTTCCGATTCGTCGGATCTTACATCTTTTGAAAGGAGTCAATAAAAAAATCAAGATATGCACTAACTTAAAGAGAATTTTATATTCTTACTTATTTTGAGTCTTTCCAAAATACTTCCAATATTCAACTCAAGAAATTACAATTGGTCAAATGGTATGACCAAATTTCTAGTAAAAGGTGAATATTTAGTTATTAAGTCAGATATTTATGAAGATAGAGAAAATAATAATTAGTATTACAATAATTTCTATCCATAGAGCAAGCATAAAGAATTACACCAAAAGGGTACTTGATTCTGATATGAATCATAGGATCAACTAAGGGTAATAACTTAGTCTAATGAAACAAGAACTTGCTATTTTAGTTAGTTTATTAAAAATTATTAACTAGTTCATTATGTAATTGATTGATTGTTTTCCATTCGAAAAAAAGACATTTATGGTTATAGCAAAGGCTATAATATCCATTCATTATTTTATATCAAAATCTAAAATTCACTTTTTTTATTTATCTAAAAAAATTATTAAAAAATGACTAAAACATCTTTTATCATGTCATGTATCTTTTAACAGATTCATTACTAGTTTCATTCTAATTTTAAAATTAAAATTAGGCCCACTCTTTCCTTGAGCTTGACCAATGAATATGAAACTTTTTTCATTAGGCAAAAGTCGGGTTCTTAAACTTTTTGATGGATTTTATTACATGTAAATTAAATGTATAACGACGAAAATAGACAGAAATAGAGGGTTTTTAATTGATTTTATCAATTTCAACCAATTTCCTTTCTATGATATCAGATTCTATAGATATAGATTTGAATGAGAAATAAAAGTACGAATTAGTACAAATTATTCTTTCTTCCAGATATTGTATGGAATAGAAAAAACAATTTTTTGAAAAAATCACATAATCATATATTATTTTTTATTTCTAGTAATATTCGCTGCGATTTTCACATATCTATAGTTATTTTTTATAATTCACATATCTATAGTTTTTTTTTTATAATTTTATAAAGGGAATATTATCTAGAGAATAACTAGATAGATACTGAATAGTAACGAAGAATTCGTTTTGAATAATAGATGTCTTTCACATACAACTATACCAATGAGTAACTTTAAATGGCAGTTCCAAAAAAACGTACTTCTATATCAAAAAAGCGTATTCGTAAAAATATTTGGAAAAAGAAGGGATATTGGGCAGCGCTAAAGGCCTTTTCATTAGGGAAATCTCTTTCTACCGGGAATTCAAAAAGTTTTTTTGTACGACAAACAAATAAATAATCAAACAGTAGAATAATCTGAATCGACTTGACTCAAAAAATTGGCTAATTTCATTAAATTTAGAATATAGAAAAAAATGAATGTAATGAATGATTTCCATTCCCTATTGTTTTGGACTAATCAATATGAAATGAAACTCGCCCCGCTCTTCTGATATGTAGAATCAAAATTTTTCTGTTTACTGAATTCTAAAAATAATAGAATACTTTTTTGATTTTGAAAAAAGAATAAAGCCAAGATACAAGGTTTTACCTTTCTTTTTAGTATATTTTATCATTTCCGGGATGGGGATTATTATTTTCCCCATCGACCCACTTGTCACAATCACAATAATAAAAGTTTTTCTTTTTTCTATATCTCGAGAAGAGCAAATATAAGATCTTTAGTCAAAATTAATGAGTCGTTGAAACTAATTAATTAAGTTTAAAACGTTTTTGTAACTTTCTAAATCATTATTTCTTTGAATTACTATATAGACTCCCCATGTACCTCTCGTTTTTAACCCAATCGATAAAAGCGAATATTTTGTACGAAAAATGTGTAACTTTTGGGTGATCCAAGACAGATCCTATTTTTGGTTCATTGATAAAATGCATTTTTTGTTTCAGATTTATGAAATCAGATAAATAAAAACGAATCATTAAAAAATTAAAATGAGAAAAGATATTTTATTTTGAGTTCTATCCCTGGATTGAGGGTAGAACTATCTAGTTACAACAGTTCAATTCCAGGAGAGCATAAACTACACGAAAGTCCTAAGTTAAATAAAACCGACACTCTAAACTAAAATAACTGAACCTTCAAATCCCTATTTGAACGAATTTTGATTCATCAATTTTCAATTTCAATGTTTCCTAAAAAATATTGCATTGACTTGACTCCTTTAATCTCGACGATTGAATAATAATAGGCTATTATGAGTTCGAGCAAGCCGCTATGGTGAAATCGGTAGACACGCTGCTCTTA